TACATAAATAAGATAAAATCAGAATCAAACCCGTATTTTGCTTACTTAACCTTAGGTTAATTTGATTTGATAAAAGGGAATAAAATTGCCCGAACCTCTGCTATTTTATTTGAGTTTAGGTTTAATTAAGTTTGACGAGAATAATACTCTACGACTAGCAATTCATTTATTTTTAAACCGACCCATTTACTATCTATTATTTGATTGACCAGTCCTTTATATTGGACTGGGTGAAGAGTCAAATGGTTTGGCACTTCCGCCTGAGGGGAAGAGTCGAGAGAATTTTGAATCAGAGTTCTGGATTTTTGTTCATCCTTCGCCATAATAATATCTCGGGGTTTGCAGCGATAACTTGGTATATCTACTATACGCCCATTCACTAAAATATGTCTATGGTTAACTAATTGGCGGGCTGCGGGAATAGTCGAAGCCATGCCCAATCGAAAAAGGATGTTATCCAAACGCATTTCAAGTAATTGTAGTAAAACTTGACCTGTTGACCCCTTGGCTTTTCCGGCGATATGAACGTATTTAAGTAATTGTCGTTCTGTAAGACCATAATGAAAACGCAATTTTTGTTTTTCTTCTAGGCGAATACGATATTGAGATTTTTTCCCGGAACGCGATTGGTTTCTAAGATCACTCCCGGCTTTAGGCCTTTTATTAGTTAGTCCTGGTAAAGCCCCCAGGCGGCGTATTTTTTTGAAACGAGGTCCTCGGTAACGCGACATAAAATAAAGACTCCTTAATTCTTATTAAGAATTCATTTCATTCTTTTTTTTTTTTTTTGAAAATTTTATTTTTTACAGAATAAACAAACTGAACTAAATGAAGCGAAGTTTGCTGAAGTAGTGTACTTGTACTATTGCTATACAGAAGAATGAGATAAATTGGATAAATAGTCAAACTTTCTATTATTATATATATAAATAGAATATATATTTAATATATAATATTAATATAATATATAATAATATAAGATCCTTTTCCTGGCATAGTTAGGAGTTCCCCCTATAACTTAACCTATAACTTAATAAATTCATGGATTTTGGAAAGAGGGGAAGACACTTTTCAATCTTCTTTGATTTCAAAGAAAGATTCTCAATTTTTCAAAAATGGAATAAAAAATGAAAAATATAAAAAAGCCGGCTATCGGAATCGAACCGATGACCATCGCATTACAAATGCGATGCTCTAACCTCTGAGCTAAGCGGGCCCGCATTATAGTAATAGAAATTTTCTATGCATAGCATAGGAATTCAAGACACTATTACTATAAGTATAGTGTCTCTAGAAATATAGAAAAGAACAGAATCCATAATTACCAATAAATATTGGATATTATAGAACATAACGATTTCTATAGCGATAGAAAATTTTGATTTCTTTATCACAATGCTAAATTAGAATAGAATAATATTCGACAGTCAAGCTTTTTTTTTTTTATTTTGAATTCACATGATATTTGAAATTCTTTTTGTTACACTTCTATCCTACAATATTTCTTTCTAATTTGTTTGATTAATTATAACTAATCAAACATTCCTCGGCTTTCATTCGAAAAAGGGGAAGTTAAAAAAAGAATCGACCCTTTAAGTATCCCAGTTGCATGGGAAAAATGGCATGAAGAGAAAGATATATAAAGGATATATATCAATCTATATTGAATTGCCGATACAGAAATGATAAAATTCAATTTGATTGAATCAAATATGGGTTTCCTATAGGTAAGAAAAAAATACTTTTTCGAGATAGTAATCGCTATCTAATAAATTCATAAATTCAAAGGTTCCAGTATAAATGAAAGAAAAAAGGAATAATATTATAATAAAATCTTAATCTCAAAACAAAAGACAAAAAGAAGGGGGATATGGCGAAATCGGTAGACGCTACGGACTTAATTGGATTGAGCCTTGGTATGGAAACTTACTAAGTGATAACTTTCAAATTCAGAGAAACCCCGGAATTAATAAAAATGGGCAATCCTGAGCCAAATCCTGTTTTCCCAAAACAAAGGTTTCAAAAAACGAAAAAAAAGGATAGGTGCAGAGACTCAATGGAAGCTGTTCTAACAAATGGAGTTGACTGCGTCGGTAGAGGAATCTTTCCATGGAAACTTTATTTTATAAAGGATGAAAGATAAACGCACCTATTGAATACTATATCAAATGATTAATGTTGGCCCGAATCTATTTTTTTAATATGAAAATGAAAAAATGGAAAAATCGGTGTGAATTTTTTTCACGTTGAAGAAAAAATAGAATATTCATCAACTCATTCACTCCGTAGTCCGATAGATCTTTTAAAGAACTTATTAATCGGACGAGAATAAAGATAGAGTCCCATTCTACATGCTACATATCAATACCGGCAACAATGAAATTTATAGTAAGAGGAAAATCCGTCGACTTTAAAAATCGTGAGGGTTCAAGTCCCTCTATCCCCAAAAAGCCTATTTGACCCTAAAATATTTACCCTATCCCCCTTCTTTTTCGTTAGC